ATTCCTAATACAAGAATGAAAATAGGGACAAGCATCCATACGAGCCCATAAACTTCTTTTAAGGATTCCAATCTAAAAAAAGAATGGATAACTTCTATTTCTGTTATATCAATTATCATTTCAACGATCAACTTCTCCCATAATGATATCTATACTACCTAGTATCGTCATAATATCAGCCAATTTCATTCTTTTAACTAACTGCGGAAGAATTTGCAAGTTGATAAACCCCGGCGGTCGGATTTTCCATCTCCAAGGAAAAACACTCTGATCTCCGATCAGAAAAATTCCCAATTCTCCTTTTGGTGCTTCGACTCTTACATAAAGTTCTTGCTTGGATAATTCAAAAGTTGGAGAAGGTTTTTTACTAATAAATCGATATTCAAAATCATTCCATTCAGGGTCTTTTATTTTATCAAAGCGCCGGCTTTCTAAATTCTCATAGGGCCCCCCTGGAATTCCTTCCAGGGCCTGTTGGATAATTTTTATGGATTCTGTCATTTCGCCGATTCGTACTAAATAACGAGCTAATGAATCTCCTTCTTTTTGCCATTGAATCTCCCAATTAAATTCGTCATAACACTCATAACGATCAACTTTACGAAGATCCCATTGTATTCCGGAAGCTCGTAGCATTGGCCCCGATAAACCCCAATTTAATGCTTCTTCTCCGCTAATAATACCTACGGCTTCAACTCGTTCTAAAAAAATAGGATTTCGTGTAATAAGTTTTTGATATTCAGCAACCCCAGTTAAAAAATAATCGCAAAAATCTAAACATTTATCTATCCAGCCATGAGGTAGATCAGCAGCGACTCCTCCGATACGAAAATAATTATGCATCATGCGCATACCGGTAGCAGCTTCGAATAGGTCATATATCAATTCTCGTTCTCGCAAAATATAGAAAAAGGGGGTCTGTGCCCCAATATCTGCCATAAAAGGGCCAAGCCATAACAAATGGGAAGCGATACGACTTAACTCCAGCATAATAGCTCTAATATAGCTAGCCCTTTTAGGTACTTGAATATTGCCTAGCTGTTCAGGTCCATTTACGGTTATTGCTTCTGTAAACATAGTAGCTAAATAATCCCAACGTGTTACATAAGGCAAATATTGTATAATTGTTCGATTTTCTGCAATTTTTTCCATTCCTCTATGTAAATAACCCAATATAGGTTCACAGTCAATAACATCTTCACCGTCGAGAGTAACGATTAGTCGAAGAACACCGTGCATTGATGGGTGGTGAGGGCCCATATTGACTATCATGAGGTCGTTTCTTGTAGTTGGTGTAATCATAAGTTTTTCCCGAGTCAGTCTTCCATGCATTGCTGAAAGTAAAAAGAAATTCATCAAAATTTAAACGACTAAGCTCATCAAGACTAAGCTCGTCAAATGATATCATGCTTCAAATTAACGAGTTTTTATTTCTCGAATATCCAACTCATCAATTAATTCTTTATAGCGTTCTCTATTTCTTTTTAACAAATAGGCTAGTAGTCGTTGACGTTTTCCCAAAATTTTTCGCAAACCTTTCTGAGATGAAAAGTCTTTTTTGTGCAATTCCAAATGTGAAGTAAGTCTCCTTATTTTAGTGGTGAAACTGAATACTTGAAATTCAACAAACCCTCTATTTTCTTTTTGAGAAATAATAGAAATTACTGAATTTTTTACCATAAAAAACTCTCCTTTCCCCTTGTACAGATATGGATTTTACCAATCAGTAATAAGTATAAGTAATAATAATGCCATTAATTTTGATATGCTATATACAATAATTTAATCGAAATAACTCCTATTTTTCTGAATTCAAACCAATCAAGCGAATTTGAAATTGGATTTAGATAGGAATAGAAAAAGATTGGTACATTTTCGCATCGAAGAATTTACACCTAAAATTAAGAAGTTTCTGTTGATTCATTTGGAATACTAATTGAGATATTATTCATAATTCATTTCATATTGAATACTAAAATGAGATGTGAAACAAGAAAAGTACGTGATCTGTATATTTGTTTACTTTCATATACCCTATATTATATATAGATATAGATTAATATAGATTATATTATAGGGTATATAAAAATAGGGTTTAGGATATATATATATAAATTGTATTATTCACAGAATTTCAATCGCGGATACAGATGTATTCTTAACATACTGAAACGACTGCTATTATTGGTATCAAACCAATAACGATTCATACAAGCTAAATCTTCTAATCGATAATTAGGCCAAAGAAAGAACTTTAATTTCATTAATTGATTTTTCTCTCTATCAAGATAGTTATTGTCATGTGAAACTCGGCTGCTGTTTTTTATGTTCTTTCTATTCCAAAATACTGGATTTCTATCTGTATAATTTTTATTCTTTGAATTGAAACAAATTAGAATTCTCGCTTTTCTACGACGTTTAAACGAGAAAATATTTTCTGGAACAAGTAAATCAAAATGATTTTTGTCTCTATTTTCAATTATTCTTTGATGTGGTGAATTTGTTTCATTCAGATTTGTCCTAGAAACATATCTTTGCTCTTGATATTTTTGATTAATTTGATGCTTACTCTTATGAAGCAACGAAATACCTACGGTTTGGTACATAATAAATTGTCCATCTTTTTTTCCAGACAAACGAAGTGGTTCTACAATCAATACCCCCCTCTTCATGAATTCTGAAAGAGTTAAACTACTTTGAATTGGCATTCTATCCAAATTGATTTCTCTCTTTTGAATGGAGGATATAGTCATTTTTCTTGGATCTATCAGTCTAAGCAGAAGACAATATGCCTTGATATTATTGATCATTCTTTGATTCAAAGTTGTGCCCCATCTCAATTGAAAAAGCAAATAACGTTTCAGGAAGAAATCTAGTTCTGCTTCTGTATTGCTTTTGTATTGTTTTCTCTTTTTTCCCTTTTTCATATCCAAGCTTGCATAATTATCTTCAATATCTTTTTGTTGTGAGAGAACGGATCCATGATCTCCTTGGCTTATGGGTTCTTTTTCTTCTTGATTTCGATGCTTTTTATTCGAGGCTATCAACAAATTTATCTTTTCTTTTTCATTAATCTTTTTATTTTCACTACTATTTAAATTTATTAAATTTAAAAGAAGTAATTTGCTTGGTATAAACCAAGGTTTCGTTTTATATGCCTTATAAAGTAACACAAATTCTGGGAAGAGCCAAAATCCCAGATTCGATATGGGGCGCTTTAGGATTTTTTCATTCATTCCCATCCAATTAAAAAATCCTTTGTGGGGGTTTGGTGAATTGGTTTCTGGAATCATAAGATAAAAAATATTTTTTTTAGAAATTATTTGAGAATTGTTAGTAGGAATTTGAGTATTTTGATTCCTATTGGTATCAATAATGATCCAGGTCTCAATATCGGCTTTTTGTCTAAGATAAAAATTGAAAAATTTCCAATCAAAGTTTTTTCTATCGGCCGCTTTTTCCATATATGGAATATCAACCTGTCTTAGATCATTTTGAATAGGGATGTTCCTCAATATATCAAAAAGGGCCTTTTTAGGCCTGTTATAAGTATAAAAAATTTCTTGGTTCTTATTTCCTTGAAAGGGAAATCTATAAAAAAAGCATTCCGTTTTATTTTCATAATTAATAAATTTATATGATAAAAGATTATATCTATAATATTTTCGAAAATTACTTTTTTCATTGGATACTAAATATACTTCCGATTTTTTTTTGGAACCAACCAATTGGTCTTTTTCATATGAATGCCGTTTGATTAAATTTTCCTTTTTAACTATACAACGCTGGCGAACTCTATTTCGCCATTTTTCTGGTATTAATCTAGACCATCCGATCTGAGATAAATGGTATTGATAATGTCCTTTTAACCAGTTTTTCCATTGATTCGTTTCATAGCTTAGAAGTTTCTTATTTGCTAATTTCGAATGAATCATTCCTTGTCTTTCAAAAGAACTCTTTATTTTAGATTTAAGAAAAGGGAGGATTCTTTGATATTGAACAACAGATCTTACCGAGTTCCTAATTTGAATTTGTGATAATTTGTAAAATACATATGCTTGTGACACGTAGGATAAGTCATAAAAAATACGTGAATTTTCTTTAATATTACTATCAAATGGCTTTTTTATAGTCGAAATAAATGTAATTGGAGTTTTCTTTTTTTTATTAATTCTTTCTTGTTTTCTTTTATTATTGTAAATCGATTTATCAATAATTTTTTTTGTTACTTTAAGAAAAATTTTTGTATTTATTCTGGGAATATTAATGATAGATAAAAATAGATCTGTGTAGATTTTTTCAATGAAAATTTTTAAAAAAGGGGATAATTTATAGATTAATCGAGCATTTCTTCTTTTTAATATTTGCCATTTTTCGAATCTTTTAGCATTATAATTTGTTTTGTTAGGACTAAGATTATTTATTCTTGGAGTTACTTTTTTTTTCTCTTTTGAAATTCTTTTTATTTGATTTCGAATTTTACTTGTTCTATCAGCGAAATCCTTCGTTTTTTTTTCCGTCAATGAAGAATTTGACGAACTCGGAGATGCAATTTGATTAAATGATTCGTGAATTATATGATTGCTTATCATGGAATCTTTTTCTTCTTTAATTTCGCTTAATTTATATACTTCTCTTAATCTAAATAATAGAATTGGATTGACTTTTGAAAATTCTTTTATTATTTTTTTTATAAAAAGAACACCTCCGATAACCCATTTTTTGTTTTTGATTTCTTTTGAAACTTTTCCAAGTAATAGTAATTTTGTTTTTTCTTTAAAAACGGTTAGAACTTGAAAATACTTCTTTTTATATTTAACAATTTTTTTTTTGAATTCCTTTAAAATAGGTTTAAAAAGGGAAGGACGTTTTCGGGGTTGACCAAAAGGAAATTCTGTTTCCATTCCCAAAATTGTTAAAAAACAAAAATCTTTTTTTTTCTTTTTCATTAGATCTTTCTGAGAGGGTCGTAGTTTCAATTTGTGCCAACAGAAAGGAAA